TACACCAAGGACTACACTTAGATTTATTGGATTTGTTGCTAAAATATCGGTATTAAATCCGAAACTCCCGGCGGATGGCCAGTGACCCAAGGAAACGAAAGAATCGGTTACATTTTTCATAGGATCTCCTCTTATAGATAGGACTGACTAAATCGAACAGAGTTCTTTTTGTATTACTTCGCCCTTTTTGATTTGATTGATTTTTTTATTAATTTTCTTAATATTTTTTAATTTAATGATTTTTATTTCAATAAGAAAATTGAAATACTTGTTAGAATTAGGTCCCAGGTCGCATATCAATTGCGAAATACCTCGTTTGTTGCAACGCTTCCTAAAAAAAAGGGGGTTCCGTTGGACTGAGAACGGGAAGGAAGAAAGCGAGTGGATCCGCTAATTCCTGATCCTCAAATTAGTCCTTCCCACGGGGTATTATCTCAATTAATAAGTTAAAGTTATTGTAGGAGTGAAATCTTCATATAATATAATTCGAAAAATAAAGCGGCAAATCCAAGGTAATAAAATAAGAAAGACAAAAAAAAACTTTACAAATTTATAGGATTAAACAAAGGGATTTGCAAATAAAAGTGCTAATGCCACGACCAGTCCATAAATTGTTAACGCTTCCATAAAAGCCAGACTAAGCAATAAAGTACCTCGTATTTTACCCTCTGCCTCTGGTTGTCTTGCGATACCTTCTACAGCTTGGCCCGCAGCAGTACCTTGACCAACTCCAGGTCCAATAGAAGCCAGCCCTACAGCCAATCCAGCAGCAATAACGGAAGCAGCAGAAATCAGTGGATTCATGGTAAGCTCCTCGCATAAAAATAAAGAAATGGTTAATGATACAAGCAACCAATGAATTATGACTTATTATTCCATTACTAAGGTCCGCCCAATCCAGTCGAAATAACTATGAACTACAAATTAAAGTAATCAGATTATTGAATTGTATAAGCAGAACTGCTTCGATCTCGCGTTTTCCTATCCATGGAGTCTTTATCAATCCGTAATCAATGCAGAAGGACCTAGTTCTTCCGTTTCATTTATTTGTTCCGAACCATTCTTTCAATTCTGCACTCTTTCTCTTCTATATGCTATGCTTGATTTCATCTGTTTATTCATTCGGCCCAGACGAAAGGGAAGGATTTCTATTGTAATTCCTATCTAAATTCACGGTGGGGTAGAAAAGTCAAAAAGTCAATAAGATATATGGATAGTTCATATATAACTAGTAAATATCTAATATCACATATACATGGCTTTCTTCCATAACGTAAACCAAAAATTCACATTTTATATTCAACCCGATTCTAGAATCATTCTTTGAAACATACAGAAGAGTTGGCTTATAGCCATTAAATTAAATAACATATACCCAGTTTGACCCCATCCCTAACCCATTTTTTTATGAATCTCGTTTGTAAATTATTGGTTTCCTTTTCTTTATCATTATCCCGATCCCGCATTAATACAAGCATGAATACAAACTGACGAATTTATTAGTCTGACTCCTTACATATCAATACAATATCCATATTTGAGATCCAATTGCATGCAATTAATTCGAATTTTGATCAATCATTGACATGACATTGAATTGACTGAAATCAAATGAAATGGGATGGGAATAGTTTCATAGAACATTTTTTTGTTTTATCGCACATCGGAACCGGATAAGAATTCTTATCTTATCCAAATTATGATTAGGTATGAATCGTAATCAATATTGTGATTGACTGAACAAATATTGTGATTGACTGAACAAATAGAAATAGAATATTGGGGAAGTATGACATAAGTGGGTCCAACGGAAATCTTAGGAAAAAGATCTTCTTGTATCTATTCTGTTCCAAAATAGCTTATTTGAACCGCCTATACGATACATTGCGTTGGGATAAATAAAAAAGCATATTTTGAAAGATAGTTAATGATGACCCTCCATGGATTCCCCTATATAAGCCGCGGCTAAAGTTGCGAAAATAAGAGCTTGAATACCACTTGTAAATAATCCAAGGAACATGACAGGTATAGGAACTACTGAAGGTACTAAAGAAACAAGAACAACAACTACTAATTCATCAGCCAATATATTACCAAAAAGTCGAAAACTAAGCGATAAGGGTTTTGTGAAATCTTCTAGGATGTTAATTGGTAAAAGTATTGGAGTTGGTTGAATATATTTGCCGAAATAACCCAATCCTTTTTTTGTAAGACCTGCATAGAAATATGCTACTGACGTAGGTAAAGCTAAAGCAACAGTAGTATTTATATCATTCGTGGGTGCGGCTAACTCCCCATGAGGTAACTGTATTATTTTCCAAGGTAAAAGAGCACCCGACCAGTTGGAAACAAAAATAAATAAGAACATAGTTCCAATAAAAGGAACCCATGGACCGTATTCTTCTCCAATTTGAGTTTTGCTCAAGTCTCGAATGAATTCAAGGACATATTCGAAGAAATTCTGACCGTCGGTGGGAATGGTTTGTGGATTCCGAACAGC